CATAGAGATTACTTCTCAATACGATTTCTTTCAAATTCATTAAAATTTCATGTACCGATTCTTGAATACCCATTATGGTAGAATATTCGTGTGATATTTTCTCAAATTTTGCGCGTGTGATACATGTTCCTTCGATTTCTCCAAGCAAAGCTCTTCGCATCGCAATGCCTATTGTGTCTGCTTGACCTTTCATAAGCGGAGACAGAATAAAGCGCCCATAAAAAAGACGCTTACTGTCTGCTGCTGATTCAACACACTTCCACTGGAGTGTCCGAGTAGATACTGTTATTTTCTCTCGAACCATAATAATATTATTTGATCAGATCATTGAATCATTTATTTCTCTTGTTTCTCTTGCTATTGAAATATCTTCCATTTTTTTTCTATACACGTCTTTTTTTCGGGGGTCTACAGCCATTATGTGGCATAGGAGTTACATCCCGTACGAAAGTTAATAGTATACCACTTCTGCGAATAGCTCGTAATGCTGCGTCTCTTCCGAGACCGGGACCTTTAATCATGACTTCTGCTCGTTGCATACCTTGATCTACTACTGCACGAATAGCATTTGCCGCTGCGGTTTGAGCAGCAAATGGTGTCCCTCTTCTTGTACCTCGGAAGCCACAAGTACCGGCAGAGGACCAAGAAACCACTCGCCCCCGTACATCTGTAACAGTCACAATGGTATTATTGAAACTTGCTTGAATATGAATAACCCCCTTTGGTATTTTACGTGTACTCTTACGTGAACCAATACGTCCACGTGAACCCTTTTTCGGTATAGCTTTTGCCATATTTTATCATCTCATAAATTTGAGTCAGAGATATATGGATATATCCATTTCATGTCAAAACAGATCCCCTATTTGTATATCAGGTCTTTAATGAGTCTTATTATCCTTGTCTTTGTTTATGTCTTGGGTTCGAACAAATTACTATAATTCGTCCCCTACGACGTATTAGTCGACACTTTTCACAAATTTTACGAACGGAAGCTCTTATTTTCATATTTGCCACTCCTTACTTTAATTTTGAATCTACTTCTTGGAAGAAAATAAGTTTCTTGAAATTTTCAATTTTTAATGGTATTCCTACGAAATAAATAGGGAAACACCTAATCTTTCGAATCTTTGTTGCGGAGTCGATAAATTATACGACCTCTGGTTGAATCATACCGACTTACTTCAATTTTGACTCTATCGCCTGGCAGTATCCGTATAAAACTACGTCGGATCTTTCCTGAAACATAACCTAGAATTATATCTTCATTATCTAAACGAACCCGGAACATACCGTTGGGAAGCGATTCAGTAATTAAACCTTCATGAATCCATTTTTGTTCTTTCATTCCAGGCAAAACCCCCTTGAAGTATTAACTAGTGGAGGAAGAACCCTATTAGACAACCCAGCACTTCTCTTTTCTTTTTCACAAATAAGAAGTTTCATATTCAATTCGGATATTAGAAAGATTACCATATATAACACAAAATTTCTCCGCCTATTCTTTCTAGTCGAGCCTCTCGGTCTGTCATTATACCCCGAGATGTAGAAAGAATTACAACACCCATCCCACCTAAAATTCTAGGAATTCTTTGATAGTTAGAATAGATTCGTAGACCCGGCCGACTGATCCGTTTTAAATTTAAAAGATTTCTATAAGTGCTTTTCCTATTCCTTCTATGTCGTAGGGTTAAAACCAAAAAATATTTGTTGTTTTCTCGATGTTTTCTCACGTTTTCGATAAAACCCTCTCGTAAAAGTATTTTCACAATACTTTCGCTGATATTAGTAGATGCTACTCGAACCACGCTTTTTCTATACATATCGGCATTTCGTATAGAGGTTATTATGTCAGCAATAGTATCACTACCCATGATTAATTAAAATTATTGGTGCCTCCAAATTTGGATATAATCAACATGTTTTTCTTTTTTTTTTTTTTTTTACGTATTTGTTTATGAATATGAATATTATTAAAAGGTATATACGTGAGACAAAATCTACTAAATGAATCTTAATCTATTTCTTTTAAATACCCTACTATAACCATATCGTGGTCTCATTTTATAATACCTCGGGAGCTAATGAAACTATTTTAGTAAAATTGAACTGTCTCAATTCTCGGGCAATCGCACCAAAAACTCGAGTTCCTTTTGGATTTCCTTCTTGATCAATCACAACTGCAGCATTGTCATCATATCGTATTATCATACCGTTGTCACGTTTAAGTTCTTTACAAGTACGTACAATTACAGCTCTGACCACTTCTGATCTTTGTAGAGGCATGTTTGGAACTGCGTCTTTGATCACAGCAACAATAACGTCACCAATATGAGCATATCGACGATTGCTAGCTCCTATGATTCGAATACACATCAATTCTCGAGCCCCGCTGTTATCTGCTACATTCAAATGGGTCTGAGGTTGAATCATATCATTTTTTTTTTTTTTTTTATCTGTTTTTACAATACAAAGGTCAAAGAAAAAAAGAAATATTATTTGTCCAAAAAAAGAAACCTGCATCCGCTATTTTTAATTAAGGCCTATTTCTTTTTTAGCCCGAAATTATAAATTGAGCTCGTATAGGCATTTTGGACGCTGCTATTGAAATAGCCCTTCGGGCTATATTTTCTGTTACTCCACCCATTTCATAAAGAATTCGACCAGGCTTAACAACAGCTACCCAATATTCGGGAGAGCCTTTACCTGAACCCATACGTGTTTCTGCGGGTCTTACTGTAACTGGTTTATCTGGAAATATACGAACCCATATTTTTCCACCGCGACGTGCATTTCGTGTCATTGCTCGTCGACCTGCTTCTATTTGCCTAGATGTGATCCAAGCGGGTTCAAGTGCCTGAAGAGCGTATTTACCAAAACAAATAGTATTACCTCGATAAGATATTCCCTTCATTCTTCCTCTATGTTGTTTACGAAATCTGGTTCTTTTGGGGTTATAGTTGATGGTTTGTTTTGAATTCCATCTCTACTACAGAACTGGACGTGAGAGTTTCTTCTCATCCAGCTCCTCGCGAATAAAAATAAATTCAAATTAAAGATTTAGAATTCAATTCAGATATAATATAATTTGAATTAAGATATACATGTATTTAATTAAGTAATCTGCTGACTCATGGATTTCATTTAATCTAGATCAAATCTATTATTAATTTTTATATCTTGTTTGTATAGTATAGATAATAGATAACTAAATATATTAAATAACTTTTTTTTCTTATATTTATCTAATCTATTTTAGATTTAGAATGTTAAAAGGAATCTTTCTTTTGTTTTACTCTTTATCGTATTGGATTCACCCTAATTTAGCAATCCAAGAAAATAAAGTTTTCGCGGGCGAATATTTACTCTTTCAATTTCTATTTCAGTTCTATCATTAGTTCAGAACTTTTCCGAATAGATTAATTGGTTTCTGGTCGGTTCCGCCATCCCGATCAATGAATCGTTCGAATTCATTTTCACTAGAATCTTTTGAATTCACAGGTTCCATCGTTCCCATCCCTTCTTACTTAATGATTAGGTCTGAATTCTACAATGGAGCTATTAGTTCTTGAGTCAATATTCTTAGTCTTTATTGGCTCGAAGCTCTTTATTTTTTGTTCGATGAGGAGATCCTTTTAATGATGAATCCTTATTGATGCTTTATTACACAGATTTTTTATGAGATGACTCATAGACCTTACATATTGGAATTTTATATCATCCATATTCTTTTTCTTTCTTTCTTTCATCCTTCCATTTATCCATACCCTTTCTTTTTTATTTCTATTGACAACTTAGAAGCAGATTTTTTAATGAAAAAAGTATTTCAGTTGCTACAACAATATGAACAATATATCATATCTTGACTGGTTCTTTGGATCCAGATAATACGAAGGGATGAGTTGGTTATTACTTCTATAGTTATTTGTTTATACTATGGGGCTGGTTACTAACCCTCAAAAAACCAACGAGTCACACACTAAGCATAGCAATTTTATCAAAAGATTCATTTAATTTTTATTAAACCCTATAGAATTATAATTGTTTGTTCATTTTTTTATTGAAGAGAAAATAAAAATAAGAAATGAATTTCTCTTTTTGTTCCATCGCCGGATAGAATGCAAAGGGAACTAAAGGTTTATTTTATTATTCCCCGTCTATAAATATCCAAATTTTGATGCCTAATACCCCATAGATTGTTCGAACTGTATAGGAACAATAATCAATTTTAGCTCGAATGGTTTGTAGTGGAACCCTACCCTCTCTGATCCATTCAACACGCGCAATTTCTTTTCCGTCGATACGTCCTGCAATTTGCACTTGAATTCCTTTTGTATCTGCTTGTTCAGTTAATTCTATAGCCTTTTTCATTGCTTTGCGAAAAGAAACTCTATTTTTTAATTGGCCGGCTATAAATTCTGCAAGAATATTAGGGTTTCCGTAAGGCTTTTCAATTCGTGTGATAGCAATGTTAAGTTTTCTATTTACAGAATTAAATTCTTTTTGTAAATTCATCTGTAATTCTTCGATTCCTCGGGGTCGACTTTCAATTAATATTTTTGGAAATCCCATATAGATTATGATTTGGATCAGATCGATTCTTTTTTGAATCTCTATACGCGCAATTCCCTCAACGCCAGAGGATGTTTTCATATTTTTTTGTACATAATTCTTGATATAATTTCTTATTTTTTGATCTTCTTGCAGACCCTCAGAATAATTTTTTGGTTGTGCGAACCAAAGGGAATGATGACCTTGGGTTGTACCAAGTCTGAAACCAATTGGATTTATTTTTTGTCCCATGTTCCCCCATTACTATTACTATACATATCATAATACGACATAGTTGTATCCTTTTTTTTCCATTTTGGTTTTTGTGACCACTTAATAGAGTCGGTATCTATATCTCCACCTAAGGATATATCTTTCATTACAATAGTTATATGGCAGGTAGGTTTTTGTATGGCAAAACTACGCCCTCGAGCTCGAGGTTTTAATCT